ATTTGAATTTTGATGTAAAAGGTTTATAGACGGAGTTAACAATTTTGATAAGATATCCAAATTGTTTCCTTCTTGATTAAAGGGGATTCCTATGGCTCCAACAAACAAAGGAAATAAGACTAATATAAGCATAGAGAATAGCATAGTATTGTCCGATTCATGGGGATAAAAAAAAGTCTTTGTAGGACCAAAAGGCAAAATAGTAAGAAAAGGCATTTTTGTTACATGAGTATCCATTCGGTATGTTTTCTTCGAAAAAAAAGAAGTCCTTTCCCTTTCATTATTATTTATTTTTAATAAAGCAACTAAAGGAAAACTTTTTTTAATCGATTTTTGCTCCTCTTTACCCCATAGAGATATTGAATAGAAGGAATTTCCTTTTTTGCCACTGTAATTTTGAAAACGAACGTTTAAATGTCCTTCAAAAGTAAGTAAATAAATCCGAAACATATAAAATGCAGTTAATCCGGCTGTGAAAGAAGCAATTATTGCGAAAATCGGTGAATATAACCAACTATCATTAAGAATTTCATCTTTGGACCAAAAACAAGCAAGAGGTGGAATACCACAAAGAGAAAGTGTACCTAATAAAAAAGCAGTTTTTGTAATTGGCACGTGCTTTCTTAACCCGCCCATAAGAGCCATATTCTGGCTTTTATCTGGAGCGTATCCAACAAGAGCTTCCATTGAATGAATAATTGATCCGGATCCTAAAAACAACAAGGCTTTCGAATAAGCATGAGTAATCAAATGAAATAAAGCGGCTCGATAAGACCCCATACCTAGAGCTAACATCATATAACCCAATTGAGACATTGTAGAATAGGCTAAACTTTTCTTAATATCTTTTTGAGCAAGAGCTAAAGTGGCTCCTAATAATACTGTTATTATACCTATAAAAGATATTAGATTCATTATGTATGGTATCGCTATGAAAAGTGGAAGAAGACGAGCTACAAGAAAAATTCCCGCTGCTACCATAGTAGCGGCGTGGATAAGAGCCGAAATAGGAGTAGGTCCCTCCATGGCATCAGGTAACCATACATGAAGGGGAAATTGTGCGGATTTAGCAACTGCGCCGCCAAATAATAGAAAGGCACACAAAGTAACAAATAAAAAGTGAACCTCCTTCTTATAAATCAAGTTATTGAATATTTCGAACAAATCCCGAAATTCGAAACTACCCGTTGTCCAATAAAGACCTAAGATTCCTAATAATAAACCAAAATCCCCTACACGATTAGTTACAAAGGCTTTTTGACAAGCACTTGCCGCACTAGGTCGTGTGAACCAAAACCCTATTAATAGATAAGAACACATCCCAACCAACTCCCAAAAAATATAAATTTGTATCAAATTCGAACTTGTAACTAATCCCAACATGGAAGTATTGAAAAAACTCATATAAGCAAAAAATCTCAAATATCCTTGATCATGAGACATATAATTGTCGCTATAAAAAAGAACCAGAATTCCAACTGTGGTGATTAATATTGACATAATAGAAGTAAGCGGATCAATAAAGTGTCCGAACTCGAAAGAAAAATCATTATTGATGGTCCAAGACCATATGTATTGATAGATAGAACTCCTATTTATTTGCTGAATAGATAGATCGACCGAAAAAATCATAACTATACTTAACAAAAAAATACTAGGAAAAGCCCAAATACGGCGAAGATTTTTTGTTGCCGTTGGAAAAAGTAGAAGTCCCACTCCTATTAACATAGGAACTGGAAGCAGAACGAAAGGTATGATCCAAGAATATTGATATGTATGTTCCATAAAAATAATAATTTTTTTATTCTTAATTAATTGTTTCTGATTCACCGGTTCTTATCTCTTTTAAAAGGGATTACTAAAGTATTAAAAAAGCAACTGAAACTAAAATGGAATTTTCTGTTCGTAGTTAGTTTGAACCTTTCTCAACTACTTCAAAAATTTTCAAAGTGAAAAATAACGAATTATTTTATACTAAGTTTATACTAAGTAAGATTTTTAGGAAAACGTAGCAGCAAATTACAATTTCCATTATTATTCCCTATTACAAAAATTTATGGACATATATCAAGACTAAAAAATTGGACAAAAAAAAAGAAGTACTTTATTTTGATATCAATCATCGGATGTCCCATAACTTTGCCTAATAAAAAAAGAACTAGGTATTTTTGTTTGTTTATTCAGAATAATTAACGAGTTTCATTCGGGACTGATTGATTATGTTCTATTCTAATAAATGGCATTTAATAACCAATTACTAGAAAAGAAAAAGATTCAAGTTTTTTATTAGGTAGGTAAGGGTTCTTAAGCTTGTTCGATATGTATTTTTTATGTACAAATGGAACATCCCAAAAAGAGACAGAGATAGAAAGGTATCACAAATAACTCCGAAATACAAATTATTTTGCCTCAGATATTGTATGGAATAGGAATTGAAAAAAAAAAAAACGATTTGTTTTAAACAATAGATGTCTTTCACATCCAATTTTTGCAATGAATAACTTTTTATTTTTTGAATGGCAGTTCCAAAAAAACGTAGTTCTATATTAAAAAAACGTATTCGTAAAAATATTTGGAAAAAAGGGGGATATTGGGCAGCGCTGAAAGCTTTTTCGTTAGCGAAATCCCTTTCGACCGGGAATTCAAAAAGTTTTTTGTACGACAAATAATGAATAAAACGTTGGAATAATTGGAATCCGCATCCACCTGACTCCAAAAACGAGCCAATTTCGTTTCGAATTTAGATTCCATTTTTTAATATAGAATAGAAAAATAGAAGTAAAAAAAAATAGAAATAGAAAAAGTAAGTAATAAATAATGATTTCCATTCCCTACTGTTTTGAACCAATGGATTTGGCTACTGAATTGGTACTTTTTTTTATTTGAAAAAAAAAAAAAAGGAATAAAAATTGAGAGTTTTGCCTTTATTTGTATTTGAATATGCTTTTCATTCCCGGGATGGGGATTCTTAATTTCCCCATCACCCACCCACTTATAAATAAGACAATAATAAAGGTTTTGTTTTGTCTTTTCTTTTTTTTTTTTTCTTTTCTATTTCTCCTTTTCTATTTCAATTTATGCTATAGAATAGCATAAATTGAAATCTTTAGACAAAAGCAATGAGTTGTTGAAACTAATTATTAATTATACTGTTTTTTTAACTTTCTGAATCATCACTCCAAGTGAGAATGAGAAAAGCGTCTTTCGCCATTTCGGCGTATTTCTAATTTCTATACGAATAGTATGCAATTTAGAAGTAATAAAAAAATCCTATGTTTGAAAGGGAGGATCAATCTAAAAATATCTATTTTTAGAAATCGGATTTAGAAATCAATTTTTAAAGTAGGACAATAGAAATCAAAATTCTTTTATATAATATGTATAGCTCAATACCTAATTGGTTTGATAAACCCTAAGACAAATTCATACTGAAAAAAAAACCTAACGATTATCACAAGACAAAAGTTATGCAAATTAAATAAAATTTTTTTGAATTATTGGATATTATGCTTAAATTGTGATCGTGATCCATAAAAAAGAAAAAGAATATGTTATTGTTAAATTGTTAAGTTAAATAAAACTGAAACCTTAAATAACTAAATAAAACGATAAAAAAGGGATTGTTTCAATCTCTATTGAAACAGGTTTTTATTCATCAATTGAATGCTTCCTAAAACATCAATTGAATGCTTCCTAAAAATAAAAAGTATTTCATTGAAACTTTCTCTTTCACTTTCAATCTCGACGATTAAATAAAAATAAGTTATTATTATTTCTAGCAAGCCGCTATGGTGAAATCGGTAGACACGCTGCTCTTAGGAAGCAGTGCTAGAGCATCTCGGTTCGAATCCGAGTGGCGGCATAACATCTTCTAATCTTCTAAAAGATATATAAAAGCCCTATAATGAATTGAATTTCCGATTTCCATTCCGTATACTCAAGAGACTTTCACTTTTTACTTTTAATTTCATTTTTTATTTATGATATTTTCAACTTTAGAACATATATTAACTCATATATCATTTTCGGTCATTTCAATTGGAATTACAATTCATTTAATAACCTTATTAGTCGATGAAATCGTAGGACTATATCATTCATCAGAAAAGGGGATGATAGCTACCCTTTTCTGTCTAACAGGATTATTAGTAATTCGTTGGATTTATTCGGGGCATTTCCCATTAAGTGATTTATATGAATCATTAATCTTTCTGTCATGGAGTTTCTCCATTATTCATAGGGTTTTAAAACATAAAAATCATTTAAGCGCAATAACCGCGCCAAGTGCTATTTTTACCCAAGGCTTTGCAACTTCGTGTTTGTTAACCAAAATGCATCAATCCGGAATATTAGTGCCCGCTCTACAAGTTCAGTGGTTAATGATGCACGTAAGTATGATGGTATTCGGCTATGCAGCTCTTTTATGCGGATCATTATTATCCACAGCTCTTCTAGTCATTACATTTCGAAAAGTGATAAGGATTTTTGGTAAAAGCAATAAATTATTAAATGGAACTGTAACTGAGTCGTTTTCCTTCGGTGAAATACAATACATGAATGCAAAAACCAATGTTTTACTAAATACTTATTTTTTTTCTGCTAGAAATTATTACAGGTATCAATTGATTCAACAATTGGATCATTGGAGTTATCATATTATTAGTCTAGGATTTATCTTTTTAACCATAGGTATTCTTTCAGGCGCAGTATGGGCTAATGAGGCATGGGGATCATATTGGAATTGGGATCCAAAGGAAACTTGGGCATTTATTACTTGGACTATATTTGGGATTTATTTCCATACTCGAACAAATAAAAAATCGGAAGGTTTTAATTCCGCAATTGTGGCTTCTATGGGCTTTGTTATAATTTGGATATGTTATTTCGGGGTCAATCTATTAGGAATAGGGTTACATAGTTATGGTTCATTTAATTAACAATTCACATCTAATTGAATTGCAAATTGAAGAAAAGAAAGGGCCTGATGAAGACAAACATAGGACAGCGCATATATATAAACGAAACTGAGTGGAAACCGCCGAGAACCTTTTGAATCAAGTAGTGGAGTGATTCAAAAGGTTCTCACAAACGCCAAAGGGGTTTGGTTACAATTCAAATTTATTTTTTCTTTTTTTATTCATGAAAATTCTCTATAAAAAAATTAGATAGAATAGCTTCGACCTTGTCCACTGATAGTGACAGAACGAAATCCGGATAAATACCAATACCAAGTACGGGTAGAAGAATAGAGATCAAAACAAATAATTCCCGTGGTCCAGAATCAAAAAAATAAGAGTTTACGCCATTAAATAGCTTGTACCCATAAAACATTTGCCGTAACATAGATAATGAATAAATAGGAGTTAATATCATTCCAATTGCCATTACAAAAGTAATCAGTATTTTTGCTATTAAAAAATATTTTTGGCTAGTAATTATTCCAAAAAAGACTATCAATTCCGCAACAAAACCACTCATGCCCGGTAATGCAAGGGAAGCCATTGATAAGATACTAAATAGCGTGAATATCTTTGGAATTGGTATAGCCAGTCCGCCCATTTCGTCGAGATAACCATGACGTATTCTATCATAACTCGTTCCTGCTAAGAAAAAAAGTGCAGCGCTAATAAACCCATGAGAAATTATTTGTAAAATGGCTCCGCTGAGTCCTGTATCAGTTATCGAGCCAATTCCTATAATTATGAAACCCATATGAGATACAGAGGAATAGGCGATTCTTTTTTTTAAATTGCGTTGGCCAGGAGATGTTAAAGCTGCATAAATTATTTGCATTGTACCTACTATGATTAACCAGGGAGAAAATAGAGAATGAGCGTGCGGTAATAGTTCCATATTGATCCGAACCAAGCCATATGCTCCCATTTTTAATAAGATTCCGGCCAGAAGCATACAAGTACTGTAATGGGCCTCCCCATGGGTGTCTGGTAACCATGTATGTAAGGGTATAATCGGTGATTTGACAGCAAAAGCAATAAGAAATCCAATATAGAATAGTATTTCCAGTGCCACGGGATACGATCGATTAGCTAATATTTCCAAATTTAATGTTGGTTCATTGGAACCGTATAAACCGATACCCAAAACTCCTATTAATAGAAAAACGGAACCTCCTGCAGTGTACAAAATAAACTTTGTAGCTGAATAAAGACGTTTCTTTCCACCCCATGCTGATAGAAGTAGATAAACAGGAATTAATTCTAATTCCCACATGATGAAAAAAAGTAAAAGGTCACGAGAAGCAAATGATCCTATTTGACCGCTATACATTGCTAACATCAGGAAATAGAATAATCGGGAATTCCGAGTAACTGGCCAAGCCGCTAACGTAGCTAAAGTGGTGATAAATCCCGTCAATAAAATGGGTCCTAGGGAAAGTCCATCTATTCCCAATCTCCAGTAAAAACCAAAAAAATTGATCCATTTATAATCCTCTGCGAGTTGTATTAATGGATCGTCCAATTCAAAATGATAACAGAAGGCATAGGTCGTTAGAAGGAGTTCTAGCACGCATATATATATAGTATACCCCCTAGTCACCTTATTTCCTCTATGAGGGAGAAAGAAAATGAAAAAACCCGTGGCTATCGGAAAAACTACAATTATTGTTAACCAAGGAAAAAAGTTCGTGGTAAAGGCAAGATACACTCGAACCAGACAAAACCGTGCTCGAAAAATAGAATATATATTCTTAATTTTTTTTTTTTATTTTTCGAGTACGGGTTTTTGTCGGTAATCAGTAAGTAAAAAAAATGTATTCAAAATAGATTCAAGTGGGGTTTTTTGGAACGTATCAATATCAATAAGCTAGACCCATGCTTCGAGTTGTTTCATGCCATAAATAAACTCGAACACTCAAGAAATCCGTTGGACAGGCGGATTCACATCTCTTACAACCAACACAATCCTCCGTTCTTGGAGCAGAAGCAATTTGTTTAGCTTTACATCCGTCCCAAGGTATCATTTCTAATACATCCGTGGGACATGCTCGGACACATTGAGTACACCCTATACATGTATCATAAATCTTTACTGAATGTGACATTGAATCTATCAATTTCTGAATTCATAAATTTTCGATCTAGTAATTTTTGAAATGAATCATATATTGAAACACCAGATCAATCAACGATTTACCAGAATTTTGGAATCAATCCATTTCTGGATCAACTGATAAGAGGGAACAAAGATACTTTGATTTTTTACGTTTTTGCCAATATGATCGAGGTTAGGACGTATTATAGATGCTAATTCGAATTGATGAATATTCTGATTTTGAAATACTATTTTATTTATTCAACAAAGTCGATTGATTGATACGAATTGATTTTCTGTTACGATAAATTGACGAAACAATAGCTGATCCGATAGCTGCTTCAGCGGCTGCAATAGCTATAACAAAAATTGAGAAAATATCTCCTTTTAATTGCCTACTATCAAAAAAATCGGAAAATGTTACAAAATTTATATTAACCGCATTTAGTATAAGTTCAAGACACATCAGGGCCCGGACAATATTTCGGCTCGTGATCAATCCATAGATACCAATAGAAAATAAATAAGCACTCAAAATAAGTACATGCTCGAGCATCATTGACCAACTCCGTACCAATTTCGATTCATTTCAATATGAACAATAAGTCAAGTGATTTGATTGCTTATAATCTAACAAGTATAGAACAAAAGAATATATTGCTAATAGATCGAATCATTCTATTTGATTTATACATGAAACAGTATTCAAATAGAATTGAAGGCAAATAGATGTGCTAACACAGAAAAGTTGAATTTTGATTACTGTTGCTAGTTATAAAGATTTTTTACTGACGAGCTACGGCAATTGCACCTATCAAAGCAACTAAAAGAATTATCGAAATGAGTTCAAATGGAAGAAAAAAGTCGGTTGATAAATGAATTCCAATTTGTTGACTATTACTTATCAAATCTTGCTCTATAATCTGGTTGGATCGTGTAGTCCAAATAATCCCGTACCACGACGTATCTAGAATAGTAGTGAGTAAGGACAAAAAAAGACTTGTACAAACCAGAGAAGTAACTCCATCCCCAATAGTCCAAAGATTCAAATGAAAATCGTTGGAATAGTCTGAACCATTCATGAACATTACAGCAAATATGATTAAAACATTTACAGCTCCTACATAAATAAGGAGCTGTGCAGCAGCTACAAAAGGCGAATTTGATAGAATATAGAATAAGGATATACAAATAAGAACGAATCCCAATGAAAAGGCAGAATAAATCGGGTTGGTAAGTAATACCACTCCCAGACCTCCTAATATAAGACCCGATCCTAGAAAAACTAAAAGAAAATCATGTATTGGTCCAGCCAAATCCATTATATTAAAATAAGAGATAAATAAATTGAAATGTTTTTTCATGACCTTATTGAACCGACCAGGCAATTTTTTTTTATGAGGCATTCCCGATTGAATTCAATTCAAATCTAATAGGTGTGAATTGATGTGGGTACAGTTATTGGATCAATTTCGTTCTTTTCTTTATTGGAAATGGCAGTTGGAAATTGAAAGTCTATATTTCGAAAAAATTGTGGATATATTAACAGACTTTCAATACAAATGAATTTGTACTTCTCATAATCCAATCTATAGTTGGGATTTGTACCAAACAAAGAGAAAGACCTTATTCCTTTATACCAACACGGAACCCTAGTAATTTCCAATAATAAAGAGATTTACCCGTTTTTTCTTTGAGACGAATTCAAAACTGTTCGAATTGTAAAATCGTCAATTACTGACATTGGTAAACGACCTAAAGCAATTTGATTGTAATTCAATTCGTGACGGTCGTAAGTAGCAAGTTCATATTCTTCAGTCATTGATAAACAATTTGTTGGACAATACTCAACGCAGTTACCACAAAAAATACAAATTCCGAAATCAATACTGTAATTAAGCAAGCGTTTCTTTCGAATATCAGTTTCCAATTTCCAATCAACAACAGGCAGATCTATAGGACATACACGAACACATACTTCACAAGCAATACATTTATCAAATTCAAAATGGATTCGACCGCGGAAGCGCTCTGATGTTATTAATTTTTCATAAGGATATTGAATAGTTACAGGGAAACGATTTGCTTGGGATAAGGTAATCATGAAACTTTGACCGATGTACCTTGCAGCTCGTACTGTTTGTTGACCATAATTCATGAACCCAGTTACCATAGGGAACATATCGGGAATATCTATGAATAAATTTTGTCTTTCTCTTGTTTGAGGTAAGCCGTGAATATAGTATCTTTTTTTTTGTTTACAGTGAAAGGAGTTGGGAAGAGGTTGTTAATAATAAATTACCAAGAGAAATAGGTAAAAGAAATTTCCAGCCAAGATTTAATAATTGGTCCATTCTTAGTCTAGGTAAAGTCCATCTTGTTGTGATAGAAATGAACAAGAACAAATAAGTTTTAGCTAATGTAATAAAGATACCAATTGTCGTTCCAAAGATTCCATCCGCTTTATTTATTTCAAATAACTCAGGAACAAATATGTACGGAATTGAAAGATTCCAACCGCCCAAGTAAAGAACTGTTACAAATAATGAGGAAACTAATAAATTTAGATAGGAAGCAACGTAAAATAAACCAAATTTGATCCCTGAATATTCGGTTTGATAGCCTGCTACTAATTCTTCTTCTGCTTCTGGTAAATCAAAAGGTAATCTTTCGCATTCTGCTAGGGAAGAAATTAGAAAAACGATAAACCCTATAGGTTGACGCCACAAATTCCACCCCCAAAAACCATATTTTGATTGCGCCCCGACTATATCAACTGTACTTGAACTATTAGATAATCATAGTCGGTGATAACATTACTGTTCCCATCGCTATTCCAAAACCGTACATGAGATTTTCACCTCATACGGCTCCTCAGGGCCACAAATAAATGTAAGGACCGGGCAAGTATTCGTTATCTTGATATGGTTATAGCATAGATAGACTCGTGGAAGGTCCCCAATTATACCAATGGAATTCTGTCTGCTATAAGAATAAATCAAAAAGCATTTCTGAATTGATCTCATCCTTCAACTTTTTTGGGGTGAGTAATAACTTAATAAATCCTTCAATAAAATACTCTTTGTAGAAATATCTATTGATATTTCGAGCCATCATTTTTTTTTCGATTACGAAAAAAAAAAAATTAGACATTCCATTAGTTCATGAATCATGACACAATTTTTCTTTCTATGAAGATAGGAAAGAAATAAGAAAAAAATCGCTTTTCTTTTTATTGTAATTTCTTTTTTTTTCTATTTTTTTTGTTCCTCTTCTTCTTTCTGAGAAAAAGGGGTCCTCAAAATCAAAAAAGTAAGGGATTATTTCGTTCCTGATAGTAATTTCTTTAATTGGGGGATAGGAGCATACTCTGAATCGGAATTGTGGGGAGTACTGCCTGATCATTTCTACCAACTTAAAGCCCCAATTAGTATTCTTTTTATGTTATGCAGACGTATCTTTTTCGTTAATTTACATAATCTCCATTACTAATTCTTTGTGTGTATTTTAGTGTTCCTTATTATCCACCCATTTTTTTTTTTTTTCAATCCCCCGTTCGTTAATATATGTATTGTAATACATTCAAACATATAGTGAAAACTCCATACGGTTGACTTTTGAGCCCGCTTCAAGCTAGGATGACCAATCAACTAATCTTGGGGTAAAGGGCATCTTCCACTTTTGTTTACTTTAACTTAACTCTTGTACATAGGAAATGAGACTCAATCTTCTTTTACTGCAAATTTAGAAGTTGTTTTCTTTCACTCATATATAACTATCTAATTTTTTTATTAACCTAAAGAATCAATAAATGAATAAAAAAAAAAAAATGCGGATATCCATTAAATTTCTTTTTTTTTTTCTAGAAGGAAAAGAAAAGCTTCTATTTTAGCGAATCGCACGTAGAGATATTGATAAAACACATAAAGTTAATGGTATTTCATAACTAATCGATTGAGCAGCAGCTCGCAGACCACCTAAAAACGAATATTTATTATTTGATCCATATCCTGACATAAGAAGTCCAATAGGAGCAATACTTGAAACGGCAATCCATAAAAAAATACCAATATTGAGATCTGCTAAAACAAGGTGATAACTAAAAGGAATTACTGAATAACTTAGTAGAATTGATATGACTGCTATAGATGGTCCAATACTGAAGAAACGAGTATTTCCTCTAGCTGGAAGAAGATTCTCTTTGAAAAGTAGTTTTGTTCCATCTGCTAAAGCTTGAAGAATTCCGAAAGGGCTGGCGTATTCAGGGCCAATACGTTGTTGTATTCCTGCAGATATTTCTCTTTCTAACCACACAATTACTAGTACACCTATTGTGATTCCTAATACAAGAGTCAAAATAGGGGCAAACACCCGTATGGTCCCATAGAGCTCTTTTAAGGATTCCAATCGGGAAAAAGAATTAATATCTTGTACTTCTGTTGTATCAACTATCATTTCAACGATCAACTTCTCCCATAATGATATCTATACTACCTAGTATCGTCATAATATCCGCCAATTTCATTCTTTTAACTAACTGAGGAAGAATTTGCAAATTGATAAAACCCGGTGGGCGAATTTTCCATCGCCAAGGAAAACTGCTTTGATCTCCTATCAGAAAAATTCCCAATTCTCCTTTTGGGGCTTCGACTCTCACATAAAGTTCTTGTTTCGGTAATTCAAAAGTAGGAGAAGGTTTTTTACTAATGAATCGATCTTCAAAATCATTCCATTCTGGATCGCTTTCTCTAGCAAAGCATCGGATTTCTAAATTCTCATAGGGCCCCCCCGGAATTCCTTCCAAAGCCTGTTGAATAATTTTTACCGATTCTGTCATTTCACCGATTCGGACTAAATAACGAGCTAATGAATCCCCTTCTTTTTGCCACTGGACTTCCCAATCAAATTCGTCGTAACACTCATAATGATCCACTTTACGAAGATCCCATTCTATTCCAGACGCTCGTAGCATTGGTCCTGATAAACCCCAATTTATTGCTTCTTCTCCACCAAAAATGCCTACTCCTTCAACTCGTTCTAAAAAGACAGGGTTTCGTGTAATAAGTTTTTGATATTCAACAACCCCCGTTAAAAAATAATCACAGAAATCCAAACATTTCTCTATCCAGCCATGGGGTAAATCGGCCGCTATCCCTCCGATACGAAAATAATTATGCATCATTCTCATACCGGTGGCAGCTTCGAATAGATCATATACTAATTCTCTTTCTCTGAAAATATAGAAGAAGGGAGTCTGTGCACCAATATCTGCCATAAAAGGGCCGAGCCATAACAGATGAGAGGCTATACGACTCAACTCCAACATAATTACTCTGATATAGCTGGCCCTTTTAGGTACTTGAATATTTCCCAACTGTTCTGGTCCATTTACAGTTATTGCTTCTGTGAACATAGTAGCTAAATAATCCCAACGTGTTACATAAGGCAGATATTGTATAATTGTTCGGTTTTCCGCAATTTTTTCCATCCCTCTGTGTAAATAACCCAATATCGGTTCACAGTCAATAACATCTTCGCCATCGAGAGTAACGATGAGACGAAGAACACCATGCATTGATGGGTGGTGAGGCCCCATATTTACTCTCATAAGGTCTTTTCCTGTAGCTAGTATACTCATAGGTTTTTCCTCGATTCATTCTTACATGAATTGTTGAAAACAAAAAGAAGTTATCAAGATTCAAAATCTAATAAATCAAATAATTCAAAATTCTTTTTTTCAAATTAACGATTTTTTGACTCCCGGATATTCAACTGACTAATTAATTCTTTATAACGTACTCCATTTTTCTTTGACAAATAAGAAAGTAGGCGTTGGCGTTTTTCCAGAACTTTCCGTAAACCCCTCTGAGATAAATAGTCTTTTCTGTGCAATTCCAAATGGGAAGTAAGTCTTTGTATCTTATTAGTGAAACTTAATACTTGAAATTCAACAGACCCACTGTTTTCTTTTTTTTTTTCTTGAAAAGTAACTGAGATGAATGAATTTTTTACCATAAAACGAAATCCTCTTTTCCCTTTCTTTTAATATGAAATTTACTGATCAGTAATAATAATGTTAGTCATTTGAATTGAATATACACAATCATCTTAAAGCCGTTATGAACTTCCGATAAAATCAATCAACAATCAATCCCATTTTCAATGTGATTAGGGATAAAAAGGATGGTATATTTCTTCAAAAGAGAAAAAGCGAGACCTAAAAAAAAATTCTGTTAATTCATTTATAGATCTAACCAATCCGTATGTCCTTAAAGTGGTATCCTGTATCATAATGGAATGTAAGACAAGGCATGTGTCCGTCTCTTTGTTTTCATATACCAGGTATGGTACGTATGGTACGCGATCGATAAGAAAAATGGACTAGTAACAAATTTGCAATCGTGGATACATATGTATCCTTATCATACTGAAACGACTGCCATTATTGGTATTAAACCAATAGCGATTCATACAAACTAAATCTTCTAATCGATAATTGGGCCAAAGAAAGAACTTTAATTTAATTAGTTTCTTTTTCTCTCTAGCAAGATCTTTGCTTTTATCCAAAACGTGACCCCCTTTTTTTACGTTATTACAAAATACGGAATTTCTCTGAATACCATTTTGATTCTTCCAATTGAAACAAATCAGAGTTCTCAATTCTCTACGATGGTTAGGGAATAAAATATTTTCAGGAACAAGCAAATCATAATTCTTTTTGTCTCTATTTCCAGTCATTCTTTGATGTCTTGCAATGGATTCATAATTTTTTTTTTTATGAACATAGCTTTTTTCTCGGTATCTTTTAGTAATTTGGCGCTTATTCTTATGAACCAATGAAATACCTACGATTTGATATATAAAAAACTGTCCATCATTTTTTACAGACAGACGAAGCGGTTCGATAATAAATATTCCCCCTTTCACCAATTCTGTAAGAGTGAAATCCTTATGAATCGTCAAAATATCCAGACCCATTTCTCCCCCTTGAATAGAGGATATAGCAATTTCTCTTGGATTTATCAGTCGAAGCAGGAGACAATAGATCTTGATATTATTTATTATTCTTTGATTTAAAAAAGAATCCCATCTCAACTGAAAATGCAAATACTTTTTTAGGAAGAAATAAAGTTCTGCTTCTGTGTTGTTCTTGTATTGTTTTTTCGTTCTACGTTTTTTGATGTCTGATCCCGAAGAATTTGCTTCAACATCTTTTTCTTGGTTTGAGAGAACTGACCCAAGACTTACTTGGTTTTGTGCATCTGATCGAGGATTCCCTTGGTCTGGGGGTTCTTTTTCTTCTTTACTTCTATTGTATAATTCAAGAGAGTTTTTTTGATTCGATGATATAAAAAGGTCTTCCTTTTTCTTTCGAGTTATTTTTTTATTCCCATTTTCATTTCCATTAAAACTGAAAAGAAGTAATTTGATTGGTATGATCCACGGTTTTTTTTTATATGCATTAAAAAATAGCACTAATTCTCGGAAGAACCAAAGCTCCAGATTTGATATAGGACAACTTAGTATTGCTTCATTCATTCCCATCCAATCAAAAAAGAACTTTTTTTGATTGGATGGTTTAATTTCTTCATCTTCATGAATTGTAAGATAAAAAAGAACTTTCTTATTAATTTCATCAATTATTTGATACTTATCAGCCCCAATCTTAGTATTTGGATTCCTGTTGGTACCAATATCAACCCAGACTTCAATATCAACCTTATTTCTAAGACAAAAATCGAGAATTCTCCAATCAAAATATTTTCTATCCGAAAATTTATCCATATCCATAATATTATCTTCTTCTAGATAATTATTAATAGGGATACCTCCCAACATATCAAATAATTTGCCTTCCCTTATGTTGGAATTAGAAAAGATTTCTTCTTTATTATTTACTTGGAATAATGATTTATGAATATACGAGTCTTTCTTATCTTCATAATTAATAGATTTATATGATAAAAGATCATATCTATAGTGTTTTTTAAAATTATCTTTTTGATTCTGTAACGGATTCGCTTCAAAAAAATTTTGTTTGTCGGAATGAGTTAATCCATTTTTTTCATATGAACCCTTTTTGTTTTTTTCATATGAACCCTTTTTGTTTAAATCTTTCTTTTGAGCCATACTGTGTTGATTGGCTCTATTTCGCCATTTTTGTGGTACTAATATAGGCCATCTTATCCGAGATAAATCGGATTGATATAGATAATGCCCCTTTAACCAGTTTTTCCATTGATTCATTTCAAAATTCCAAAAAGATTCATGTCTTAATTCGTAATGAAATATTCCTTGTTTTTTAAAATAATCTTTTATTTCCTTCTTAAGAAAAAGGGATGTTCCGTCATATTGAAAGACAAATCTTAAATTATAAAAGTGAATAAGTTGGGTTTGTGATAATTTGTAAAATACATATGCTTGTGATTGTGAGAAAAAAGAGAAATCATAAGAAATCTTTGAATTCTTATTACTAACCTTAGAAAGTGATTTTTTTATAGTCGAAATAAAGTGAATTTCATTTTTACTTTTACTTGTTTTATTAATTCTTTCCTGATTTGTTTCATTATTGTGGATATTTTTCTCAATAATTTGGATTTTTTTTGGTGATTCAAAAAAAAAATTGGCATTGATTCTTGGAATATTGACAATAGCTAGAAAAATTTTTATGTATATCCCTTCAATGAAAAATTTTATAAAGAAATATGATTTACCAATTAATCGAGTATTTCTTTTTTTTAATATTTGCCAAATCTTTTTGGACGCTCCTAATATTTTAGGACGATAACTTGTTTTGTTCGAACTAATATTTATTTCGTAAGTTAGCTGTTTTTTTTTCTTTTCTTTTGTAATTTTTTCTATTTTCTTTTTTATTATGTTTGTTCGATTAGTCAGATCTTTTATTTTTTTTTCGGGCAGTGCTAAATTTGTCCAATCCATAGATCGAATTTGAATGGACGATTCGTGAATCATCCGATTACTCATTATCAAATCTTTTTTATCTTCACCCAATTCATCTATTTCTCGCAATCTAAATAATGGAATTTTGTTTGTTTTTGAAAGTTCTTTTACTCTTCCTTTTACTTTTAGTAATAGAATTCTTTTGATGACCCATCTTTTTGTTTCTTTTGCGATTTGTTGAAAAATTTTTGTTCTTTCTTTTAAAACTCTTAAAGACTTTGTTTTCAATTGTCTAATTTTTTTTTTTAGTTCTTTGAAAATGGGTTTAAAAAATGAAGGTCTTTTTCGGGGAGGACCAAAAGGCAACTCCGCTTCCATTCCCCAAACTGTTAAAAAACAAAAATCGTTGTTTTTTTGTCCCCCTTTTTTTTTCATTGCATCTTTATGAGGGAATTGTAGCTTAGATTTGTGCCAGGGTTTCAGGCAAAAAGGAAATAGGATCTTTATCTGAATACCCTCTGTTAACCAGTTTTTCGGAAATTCTCGTTCGGATAATTGAACACCATTATGGGTGCATTTTACATACATTTCCCTATTCCAATCCTTTAAATCCTCGGACCATTCGGGAATTTGAAATAATAGCATGCGAGCAATATTTTTAGCTATTATCAGTGAAGGTAATATAATATATTTTCTAAGAATTGATTGAGTTAATAATACAAAACTTCTGAGTATTTGAGCAAAAAAAAATGTATTCCAGATTTCTGCTATGGGTATCTCTGTTTTTTCTTTTCTTTTGTATTTTTCTCTTTTGTCCTCCTCTTGGTTATCAATTTTTTTTTGCTTTTCAATTTTAGAATCAGAAAGTTTTTTGTCTTTTTGTTTCCACATCCAATTTTTAAAAATTACTTTCATCAGTTCGGAAATATCAAAAGAAAAAAAAAAAGATTTGTCTAGCCTGTCCAAAAAAAGCGGGGAATGCACATTTGCTTGAAACAGTTCCCAAGTAATAGTTTTACGTCTTTGTGCGCGCATGGAGCCTTTGATTAGACCTCGACGAAAATCCGATTGTTGTGAATAATGGGTCAAATTCACTTTCTTTGCTTGCTTAGGACTCTTAGTATATTTTGTATTAATATACGTGGAGGTATTTGGCTTTGGCTGGTTATCAGTAAAAATAACTACATGTTTGAACTTTCTCGAACGAATTGCCCCTGCTACAGTTTCGCCCCTGTTTTTCTTTTTTTGTCCTAAACCAGTAATTGAGTTGTATGACCAGCGAGGAACCTTTTTACTAATTTCTTTTATTCCAATAGAGTTTTTTCTAATTCTTTGGTCGTTGGGATCCGTTATAACTACATCGAATAAAATTTTTAAAATTAGTATTCGATCTTCTGAATCAATTTTTTCTTGTGTGTGTTCTGGAAATAAAGAACGTACTTTTTTTGTTGAAAATAATTTTAGACGAAACCCATCTAGTGTCTGCTCAAATTTGGTATAATTCTTAATAAGAAGAAGACCATGAATTTTATTTATCCAAAACGTC